TCTGGCGATGAATCAATAATTCGAAATGCTTTTCTTGCGTATTCTTGATAAACCAGCGTTTATACATCGATGTAGGAATATCTGTTTGGGAAGTAAGAAGCTCCCTTGACATCTCTTCATCTGCAAAGAATTCTCGATGTGAAAACACAGAGACAAAAGGCTGATCTTGGAATAGGAAAAAGAGTGGATCCGCAGGGTCCCAAATGAATTGGCTTATTCGAAAAAAGCCTTGTTCTTTGGAAAATTGATCTCGTGTCTGGTACTGCATGGTTCCACTCTGCAAGAACTCCGAATCATTCTCTTGAAGCTCATCCTCTTCATCATAAATGATCCGCTTGCCCTCCAATGACCTGGCCCAATAGGGAAATCCCAATTCATTGGGCCTTTCGATACAATCAAATAGAAAGTCCCAAGGGCGCCATAGTCTAGGAGCCCAAACTATGTGATTGAATAAATCCTCCTCTATCTGTTGCGGGTCGAGGACTCCTTCCCCTTCTTCAAACCCCGATTCGTATTTTTCATAGAGAAATCTCTGATCAACGATAGAACAAGATCCATTTTGAATCATATTTAAGGGATTCCTTGGTTCGAGCCGAAGAAGCAATGTCACTCGATCATTATCAAACTGACTGCAATTTTTTTCTGTCGGTGAGTATCCCACCAGAGCGCCTTCTACTTCTAATAGGCCATGAACTAGATCAGAATCATTCTCAACGAGTCCATAAGAAGTGATCCCATTTTTTTCATCAGGTCCGGGTAGAGACCAAAGGTCTTGAGCGACCGATCCGGCAGAACAACTCAAAATATAAAGAAGTATCGTTAATTTCTTCATGCTCGTTCCAAGTTCGTAGTACCATTTGTACAAATAAGAATCCCCTTCGTTACATGATTTCTTCTTCATATAGATAGATATAGGATCTATGGAGCAATTACTTAGAAGTACATTTTGTGAAACAGCCCTTCCTATCTGATAGAAAAGGATCCCATGATCCTGAACCGATCTTACCTGGGATCGCAAATCCCAAGTTTGTCTATGAAGAGCGGATCTAATTATATTAGTGTCTATAATTGATTTCTTTTGTATAATACTAATCGATAGGGCCTCATTGGTAAGTGCTACAAGATCTCGTACATTGGAACTCATAGTTATGGACCCGAATCCATTAGTATGGAACATTTTCTTTTCCAAGTGAAATCCCCTAGTATATGAAAGGGTGAAAAAGTGCTTTCGTTGTTGTGGACTAAGAAGCCTTCGTATCTTAATGCATGTATTTAATTTATTCGGAGCTATTAGAGCAGGATCTACTTTTTTGGGAATATGAGTCGAAGCAATAACAAGAATATTTCTAGTGGAACATCTTTCATAATCCTCGGAGAGATAGTTCACTAATAGACCGAGGGATAAGGAATTCGACTCATTCACATCCAGATCATGAATGTTTGGAATCCATATTATGCAAGGAGACATTGCTTTTGCTAATTCGAATTGAAGGGTGATATAAAATTGGTCTATTTCCGGCATCATATCCATAGTTGTTAGCGCATCATCATCTAACATACTAGTTAGAGTTTCAAGCTCCAGCTCCAGATCAAGGTCACTATCATCAATATCGTCACTATCATCAATATCAATATCGTCAATATCATCAATATCACTATCATCAATATCACTATCATCAATAAGCTTAGGCTTGCTATCCAAGAACTTGTTCAGAAATACTGTAATGAAAGGAACATAGGAGTTTGCCGCTAGGTATTTGACCAAATAGGATCGTCCAGTTCCTATAGAACCTATCACTAAAATACCCCTAGGGGGGGATAGGGCTAAGCGGAGCGAAAAGGGTTTTCCATGAGATGGGAAATGAAAACGATTAGCCCCACACGGGGTTTGTGAATAAGTGATTGTCTGATAATGAGCAAGGAATATCCGTCTTTCTGCTAAACAGGATGGATTGAACTCATAATTCATTAGATCCTTTTTATGAATGTCAACTAAGTATCGTAAGTAAATTGCTCCCGGTTGTTCAATCATTTGATAACCAGAGTCATTCTTTGATAAATGATCACTATGAGTCAGACTCAATAGAATTTGATCAATCCTTTTTTCTGTCGTTAAGGTAGAGAACTGAACCAAGAATTCTCTTTCTTTATGATCAATCGAATCACTGTTCAAGACCCAGGATTCTATTTTATCATCAATCCAATCATCATTCACGTTTTTTCTTTTTCTTATCAAGGAATAGATCGCTTTACTTGTATGACTTAGATGTCTCGTATTTCTCGAAAAAGCGATTCGATTGATGGGATTTGGTATGATACTTATGAGATCGATGAGATTCAAATATTTCTTCTTAGAACGTATTGATTTGAGCATGTTGTCGCCAGAAGCAGAACCCCGTATTTCTTCTATAGAATCTCTTAATTGTTCCAGAGCAACTAGAAAGAGATTCTTTAACCAGAAAGAATTCAGTTCAGGAGGATACCTATCCAGAAGTTTTCG